TGAATGGTTTCATTTTTATAATTTTCTAACTGTTCCAAAGTCTTATAAGTTGCATTAATCAAATTCAATTTTTCTCGTTCTATTTCAGAGTATCCAGTCATTCGAAATTGATCCGCTTCTATTTCGACTTTCCGTAAGCGGGCCCGGGCTTTTTCTAACTGGTCTAGGGCCCCTTTGCGTAATTCTTCTGAATTTTGAATAGTCTTCAAGATCCTTTGTTTTCGATTATCTAATAAATCACCTAACACTCCCTTTCCAAAAAAAATTAACACACCAAGTACTACGCTTAGGTTTATTAGATTGGTTGCAAAAATATCAGTATTAAACCCGAAACTCCCCGCGGATGGCCAATAACCCAAGGAAAGGAAAGAATCGGTTACATTTTTCATATGATCTCCTCTTTCTTATAGTTATAGCTTTCTTCTAGTTATAGATAGACTACTAATTTTTTTTTATTTCTATTCTTTAATTAATTGTATTCTTTTATTATGACTTTCACTATTTCTAAATAGAAAATAGTAAATTGAGTCAAAAAAATATATTGATATTAGATTAGAAATGAATTTTAATGGATTTTTTTTTTCAATTGGAAATTTCCAATACTTGGAAATTTCCAATAAGCTTGATACTTATTCGATTCGAATTAGTTCGATTCGAATTCGGTGCCAGGTCTTATACAGGTCAGTTGCGAAATACCTCGTTTGTTACAATACAATTGCAATACTTCCTAAAAAAAGTTCGTCCATTGGACTAAGAAGGTAAAGGAAAAAGTTAGTTGGATCCTCATTCTTAAACCAGGGATTTCCGTGGGTTGTTGTTCCTAAGTAATTAAATTGTAGGAATTAAATATTAAAAAAATTCGAAAAAACAAGATCAACAAATCTTACGGAAATAAATCAAAATATGTGTTTTTAGGATTAAACAAAAGGATTCGCAAATAAAAGAGCTAATGCTACAACTAACCCATAAATTGTTAAAGCTTCCATGAAAGCTAGACTAAGTAATAAAGTACCCCGTATTTTTCCTTCCGCCTCTGGTTGTCTCGCGATCCCTTCTACAGCCTGTCCCGCAGCAGTACCTTGACCAACCCCAGGTCCAATAGAAGCAAGCCCAACAGCCAATCCAGCAGCAATAACGGAAGCGGCAGAAATCAGTGGATTCATGATAAGTTCCTCGCGCCAAAACAAAAATAAAGAAATAGTTAATGATACAATCAACCAATATTCAAGTCACAATTACCGACGAAATGGAAAGGTTTCTATTGAAATCCCTATCCAAATTCACAATAGTAAGACAAATTAGATATATTTTTTTTTAGTTCCTATATACCTAAGTTAATGTCTAATATCACATATACGTGTTTTTCCCCCATACCGTAAACCAAATATTGTATCTTTATTGTATCTTAAAGTCATCGGGATTCTCGAATCATTCTTCGAAAGATTTACAAGAGTTTTCTTATAGCGATTAGATTATATACACCTAGTTCGACCCCCCATTCCTACGCAAACCAATCCATATTTTTTTTACAATTAAAAAATATCGTAACCTTTTTTACAATTACTCTAGATCGTCTATATCTTGATTTATACCTTATTTGTCTATTTATCTTCCCTAAGTGGATTACCTCAAACGGCGCATACATTGCGTCAGGCTAAGCTAAAAAAGACTGTGTTGGAAACTAGTCAATGATGACCTTCCATGGATTCGCCTATATAAGCCGCAGCTAGGGTTGCAAAAATAAGAGCTTGAATACCGCTTGTAAATAATCCAAGGAACATGACTGGTATAGGAACTACTAAAGGTACTAAAGAAACAAGAACAACAACTACTAATTCATCAGCTAAAATATTTCCGAAAAGTCGAAAACTAAGCGATAACGGTTTTGTGAAATCTTCTAAGATGTTAATAGGTAAAAGGATTGGCGTTGGTTGAATATATTTACCGAAATAACTCAATCCCTTTTTTGTAAGGCCCGCATAAAAATATGCTACTGAAGTAAGTAAAGCTAAAGCAACGGTCGTATTTATATCATTTGTGGGTGCGGCTAACTCCCCGTGAGGTAACTGTATAATTTTCCAGGGTAAAAGAGCCCCTGACCAATTCGAAACAAAAATAAATAGAAACATAGTTCCAATAAAGGGAACCCATGGACCGTATTCTTCTCCAATTTGAGTTTTGCTCACGTCTCGAATGAATTCAAGAACATATTCAAAGAAATTCTGACCATCAGTAGGAATGGTTTGTGGATTACGAACAGCTAGAATGGCTGAACCTAATAAAATAGCAATTACGACCCAAGAAGTAATAAGTACTTGCGCATGGACTTGTAAACTTCCTATTTGCCAATAGAAATGTTGGCCTACTTCCACACCGGATATATCGTATAAACCTTTTAGTGTTTTGATAGAACATAATAGAACATTCATATTACCCTCTGAAAGAAATAGAACTTAAAAAGGAATTATTTTGATTCAACCATCTTTTTTTTTCGATTTGC